TACAACTCCAGATATTCAAGGAATATTGGTACGTTCTGTGCTAGATCAAATAGAGTAATTCAAGCGTCATTCGTATTATTATTCTATTTCTATTATGGATAGGTTCAAAATTCTTTTTAGTTCGGATAAGCCTAACGAATAGCATGAACTAAAAGAGCTCTCCATCAGGAACATGAACTTTGTACCGCGCACACGACTTAGATCGATTCATAATAGGCGGAAAAAGCGACCAAGAAATCAAAAAGAGTAGACTATAATTTATTATATTTGTATTGTATCTGAAATTCTTTTTTTCTAGTCCCATCCCGCAATTTCTATAGAGTAGGCCTTTGGATCTTTTAACCAACTAACCTTTCAAATACGTATTCAAATACGTATGAAGTATTAATATTTTTTTTTTTGAACGAGAACAGAGAAGGTATGAAAAAAAAAGATTCTTTTAACTACTTAAATTTTTTATTTTCTCATCTATAAAATAGAGATAGATGGGTGGGTATAGTTACAGACGCCTAGATGGGTACGTAAGTATCCTGCTATAGAATATATGTCTGTTGATCCCGATGAATTATTATTCATATCATATATATAAAGAAAGCATCTATTCTAGAAATAAATCATATGCCAGGAACCAGATTTGAACTGGTGACACGAGGATTTTCAGTCCTCTGCTCTACCAGCTGAGCTATCCCGACCATCCTTTCCGTATCAGTCTAATTTTACGATATGATTTGAGGCTATGTCAATAAAAAAACATGAAAGGGTATTTATTAAATTAAAGTCTTAGATAGTCCCTAGACTTTCTAAGTTTGGGATAAGGGAATCCAATTTTTATAGGATTTCTTTGTAAAAAGTAAAAAAAAAATAGGTTGAATGAGAAACATAACAAGTTTGAAAATACTATGCCAAGAAACGAGAGTATGAGAAAAAAAATTAGGTAATCAAATGCTACTTTTTAGGGGATTTGGGGATAGAGGGACTTGAACCCTCATGATTTCTAAAGTCGACGGATTTTCCTTTTACTATCAATTTCCTTGTTGTCAGTATTGACATGTATAATGGGACTCTATCTTTATTCTCGTCCGATTAATCTCAGTTCGTTAAAAGATCTATCAAACTGTGGAGTGACACTTTTTTTATCAATGAATAATCGATTCTTTGTTCAATTCGGAATCGCTTCCTAACAATTCTTTCATTTTGAAATAAAGATTTGAGTTGTCATTAATCATTTGATATACTATTTTGGTACGTATACATATGTATATTAAGATTTATCCTTCATCCTTTCTGGAGTTTCGATGAAAAGATTCCTTTGCCAATGCAATGTAGTAAACTCTATTTGTTAGAACAACTTCCGTTGAGTCTCTGCACCTATCCTTTTTTATTCTCGCTTTTTAAACCCCTCTATTTGGGGTTGGTTTCGGAAAAGAAGATTTGGCTCAGGATTGCCCATTTTTAATTCCAGGGTTTCTCTGAATTTGAAAGTTTTCACTTAGTAGGTTTCCATACCAAGGCTCAATACAATTAAGTCCGTAGCGTCTACCAATTTCGCCATATCCCCTCTTTTTTTTTCAATTAGGATCTTAGCTTAATGTCGGTTCATTCTTTCAATGGAAGCCTTGAATTAATTCGATGCCGATTCCTATATTGAAAAGGGTTCCTCCTATTTTTTGCCTATCTTCTTTCATCTCTATCTGCGGAACCTGTTTTGTCGGATCAGAAATGATTCTATCATTTCTGTATCCGCAATTCAATAGAGATGGATATGTTCCACAGATTGATTCTTCGTTTACTATAATTTGACCCTATACTGTGGAATACTTGAACGGTCGATTTTTTTTTATTTTTGCTATAATAATATAATATGAATTATGAATAGCTAAGAATGAATCTGAATACTTACTAGGGAAAATAAGATCCAAGTAGTTTAGAAAATTATTCTGAATGGCAAATTTTCTTATGCGTATGTGAGCCCGCTTAGCTCAGAGGTTAGAGCATCGCATTTGTAATGCGATGGTCATCGGTTCGATTCCGATAGCCGGCTTTTACGGATTTTTTACATGATTGATAATGTCTCTTTGAAATCAAAACCTTTTGAAAAGACCCATTTTTTCAAGAGTCCTCAATCTATTATGTCGTAGAAACTTGCAACTAGGAAGAAAAAAGGAGGAGTTATATTTGGTCTATACAGACCAAATCAAGAAAGGAAAAGATCCTTTTTTCTTTATATATTTCATATATACAATAACAAAGTCTGATACAATTTATCTCATTATTCTTTGTCATACAATATTTCCCTTAGTTATTATTTAGTTTAGTTTTAATTTCGACTTATTCTGTAAAATGGAATTTCAAATAAGGAGTCTTTATGTCGCGTTACCGAGGGCCTCGTTTCAAAAAAATACGCCGGCTGGGGGCTTTACCGGGACTAACTAGTAAAAGACCTAGAGTTGGAAGTGAGCTTAGAAACCAATCACGTTCTGGTAAAAGATCCCAATATCGTATTCGTCTAGAAGAAAAACAAAAATTGCGTTTTCATTATGGTCTTACAGAACGACAATTGCTTAAATATGTCCGTATTGCCGGAAAGGCGAAAGGTTCAACAGGTCAGGTTTTACTACAATTACTCGAAATGCGTTTGGATAATATCCTTTTTAGATTGAGCATGGCTTCGACTATTCCTGGAGCCCGCCAATTAGTTAATCACAGGCATATTTTAGTTAATGGACGGATAGTAGATATACCGAGTTATCGTTGCAAACCCAGCGATATTATTACAGCGAAGGATGATAAGAAATCCAGAACTCTGATTCAAAATTCTATTGATTCAACTCCGCATGAGGAATTGCCAAAACATTTGACTCTTCACGCATTCCAATATAAAGGACTAGTCAATCAAATAATAGATAGTAAGGGGGTAGGTTTGAAAATAAATGAATTGCTAGTCGTAGAATATTATTCTCGTCAAACTTAAACCTCACTCAAATAAGAAGGGTTCGAACAATCTTACTTCACTTTCGACGAAGGAATAGATCGGAAGCGAGAATTTTATTCCTTATCTTTCCAATAGTTGTGTATCAAAGGAATTAGAGATAGAGAACCAATACCGTCTAGCTATTAGACTAATATTATACCTTATTCGATACATTCTGATTCTGATCAGTAACAGTGATGAGTTGGGTAAAGTGCGGAAAGAGAGGGATTCGAACCCTCGGTAAACAAAAGTCTACATAGCAGTTCCAATGCTACGCCTTGAACCACTCGGCCATCTCTCCTACATAATAATTATGGCTCAAAACCCGAGTGATTCGCGAGTTATTCATAATTTGCTTATTTGATAGGTACGAACAATCAACCCTAACTATAAAAATAGAAAAGAAAGGTCCTTGCTTCACAGCTCAGGTAATAAAGAAAATTTCATGTTATTAGTCTGTTTTTATGTTATTTCGTACTGGCCAATTCCTTTGTTTGTAGGAGCGTTTTCCTACAAGAGGTAATGAAGAATTATAGAATGTATTGTTATCTATGCCTAGATCGCAGATAAATGGAAATTTTATTGATAAAACCTTTACAATTATAGCCAATATCTTATTACAAATAATTCCGACAACTTCAGGAGAAAAAGAGGCATTTACTTACTACAGAGATGGTGCGATTTGATTCTTTTTTTATCATCCAAAGACACACGATTTGGGCTAGAACAAAAAGATTACTGAAAGAAATCTACACTTGTTGAAGGTGAAGTTTATAAATAGAGCAATTCCTTCTGTCGTGTATCCTCGAGTAATGCCACTTCAGATGCTTCAATTGTCGATTGGAGTATTGAGCGAAAGGTTACACCTATAGGTTCTATATTACAATTACAGGTTAATCTTACTTTACTAGTACCAATAGGGGGCATATGGGAAAAAGCACTACACCTAGAAATCAACAACACCAAAACTTTGTTATTTATTAAAGATTAACCCCTTCCTCCTTATCCGGGTTGGGGCTAAAAGAATGGCTGGGACAACAAATATCCATCTCGTTGGTACTTTGGATACCCGTATAACCATCGAAGATTGTTGAAGTGACCAATTCCTGTAAATTAGGGAGCGTTGAGGACAAATAAATTGTTGGAGTTAACATTTCTATCTAATCCTAACACGTTTGATGGTAAGAAAAAATCTTTTGCAGAAAGGTTGGTTAGAGATTTCTTGTAAAAACACTAGCCCCGCTCAGTTTATAATGAGAGAATATTTTGAGTCTGAATAAATTATTATTCTTATTATGTACATCAAGGAGGAGCCGTATGAGATGAAAATTTCACGTACGGTTCTGGAACGGAGATTCGTGGAATCGAATGACGACCGTAACGGATGTCGGCTCAATCCGAAGGAAATTATGCGGAAGCTTTACAGAATTATTATGAAGCTATGCGACTAGAAATAGATCCCTATGATCGAAGTTATATACTCTATAATATAGGACTTATCCACACAAGTAATGGAGAACATACCAAAGCTTTGGAATATTATTTTCGAGCACTAGAACGAAACCCATTCTTACCCCAAGCTTTTAATAATATGGCCGTGATCTGTCATTACGTGCGACTCTCTCTACTATAGAAAGGAAAAAAAAAGCATTAAATACTATAAAGGCTTTCTACATATACATCGTCCAAACTAACGATTTTTATCAGCTGTAGCAAAGAAAACAACTTCATATCAAAGTCAAAATATGAAGAACTGGATATGCCTAGATACTTTATTCTATGGATAAAGAATCTAATTGATAGAGGAAGCACCGTAAAGATCAATTAGCGCGGTTTTGGTCCGATACAATAAGAACTGCTTACTTATATTATATTATATTATATTATTATATCGTTGTCATGATATGAAAAAAGTTAGGAATCAACTTATGTAATAGAGTTGATCCACTAGGGAGCAGCGGTGTAGCATCAGATCCCAAAGAGAGTAAGTCTTTTCTTTCTTATGAAGGAAAGTCTTTTTCAAGGATTC